TTTATAAATTAGTAGTCTTTTCTTTTTTGTCTTTAATAAAGAATTCGTTTTTCTAGGACAAGATTCAAATATTATCGAAAACTTACCGCAGCTTGCCAAACAAAGGCTAAAAGAAAAAAGAGCAATGGTATAACTGGCATAAAATCAACGATTGGACTCAAAAAAGCGTAGGCTTCAGGCAATTTGGCAACGAAAAAACTACTCGAAGAAAGGGCATAATTAAGACAGATACAGATCAAACTAAAGATATTAAGCATAACAGACATTTTTTTCTTGGAGATAATTGCATTTTGATTGAGTTATTTATATAAGATAAGGAAAAAAAATGAATAAAGCAAAGTAGAGAAAAAAATCCTTCTTTTTTTTTTAACTTACTCAATCAAAAAACCTTCAATTCTAATGGAAGAATTGAAGAAATCATACTTTCATACAATATCTTAATTGAATTCGATGTAATGATCAATAAATTCAGTTTCATTTTATATCTAAATGTGTCCAAATCCTAATAAAAAAACCGGATTCGACACAGATATTTGGACGGGAATTGACGAACAATCAATAAAAATATTAGTGTTTATTAGTATCGAATAGAAGTGGGGCGTGGCCAAGTGGTAAGGCAACGGGTTTTGGTCCCGGTATTCGGAGGTTCGAATCCTTCCGTCCCAGAGCATATGTGATTTTATCACAATCAAAGATTGCTTTTTTTTTTGAAAATCTTATGTCTGCTTACTTTTTTATTTACTTTTCAATGATGCATTAATAATAAAAATACGAAAAAAAAAAAAATTACATATGTAAAAAATTGATTTTTAACTTTTTGAACTTAACTTTTAGGTATATTTCATATAATGATTAAAATTAAAACAGGGTGATTTATTCATTTTATTCAACTTACTTTCTCCAAAGATTACCTAAAAAAATCACCAAACCCCAGCCAAGAAAAAAATACATAACCTATAAAACGAAGAAATATTTTTATGTATTAATTTTTCTATCGAAGTGACAATGGTCTTTCCATTTTTATGAAAAAAAAATTTGGCACTTTCTATTTTAGTTATAATTCTATTTTTTAGAAATTAAAAGAAATAAATTAAAAATAATTATGAAATTTCAATATTAATCTAATTCCATTAAAAATAGAATACAATCTACAAATAGAATATATAGATAATATATTAAGTAATGAATCGACTATTAAAATATTTTTTAATATAAAAAAATATATAATTCTCTTATAGTAGAATATAGATTTTTATATCTATTTACTGACTAAACCAATGACTATTCATGATTCCATAATTGAATCAATTGCATACTGATTCCAAATTCGAGGAATGTTATGGTAAAACTTCGTTTGAAACGATGTGGTAGAAAGCAACGTGCGACTTGAAGGACATGATCTTTTGTGGATTCTTATATCCACCATTTTATATAAAATAAAAAAGTGCTTTTGGCTCGACATCCTTTGTTCTGTTCTACTAGAACCCCAATTTTTGGGGTTGGAATTTCAATAGGCCAAGATGGAGCTCGAGTAGAAATTATTGATTCATTTCATAAGGGCAAGAATCTAGGGTTAGTATCAATTAATAAGTTGAAACAGCTTCGTAAGTTTATTTTTGACAAATAAATCAAAAGGATCAAATTGGAACAAGTTTTATATCCATTCAAATAAAAAAAGTAAAATTTATTGGAATTGATAAAAAATTTTCGATAAAAAGTATATCGTGCGGGAATCAACCGTTTGTCTGATTCTTAGATATAAATAAATCAATGAAAAAAGGTATGTTGCTGCCATTTTGAAAACATTAAAGATCAACGAAGTAATGTCTAAACCCAATGATTCACAGCAAAGATAAAAGATTCCGGAACAAGAAAATACCCTTTCAATTGTCTCACCAACTGGATCAATTCAAATCGATTTTGAATGAGACAAAAAAAAAGGGGGTTAGAGACTACTCAATAAATTAAATCAATTAAATGCCAAAAAGTTTTAATTTGAGCTATATAAGAGTTATTCCACTTGAGTTATGAGTAAAAAAGATTTTTTTTCAGGAAATCAAAACAAAAAAGGACTTCATTTCTAGTTTGATTTTGAATTTCGTTTTTCGGACGTATTTGCCATTTGATTTCCATATATGTCTAAGCATAATTTCGAATCATTTTTCTCGAGCCGTACGAGGAGAAAACTTCCTATACGTTTCTAGGGGGGGTATTGTTCATCTAATCTATCCCAATGAGCCGTCTATCGAATCGTTGCAATTGATGTTCGTGCCCAAAGAGAAGGAAGAGATCTTCGAAAAGTGGGGTTTTATGATCCGATAAACAATAAAACTTCTTTAAATGTTCCTGCTATTCTCTATTTCCTTGAAAGGGGTGCTCAACCTACAGGAACTGTTTATGATATTTTAAAGAAGGCCGAGGTTTTTAAGGAACTTCAATTAATGAAATAAAAAAAAAAATAATCAAGTTTGTTTATTCGATTTATATTTATTTCTATTTT